GAAAAAAAAGAATTTGTCACAAATTCATACCAATCCAGAGAATTGTTCGAATTTGTATGTAAAAGGTTTATTGACGGAGTTAACCATTTTGATAATATATCAAAATCCCCTCCTTCTTGATCAAAGGGAATTCCCATATATCCAACAAAAAAAGTCAATAAGACCAATGCAACAAGTGATAAGAGCATAGTATTGTCCGATTCATGGGGATACTGTAAAGTTTGTTTATTAGTAAACTGAGTAATAGTAACGAGAGGTTGCCTCATATTTCTTACATTTCCATCAATTGGATATGTCTTTTTCGAACAAAGGGAAGCCCTTTCCTTTTTATTCATTTTTGAGAAAAAAAATTGATTCTTTATGGTTTTCGTTCCATTTTTACCCCATATGGATATTGAATACAACGAGCTATTTTTTTTACCGCTGTAATTTTGAAAATGAATGTTTAAATTCCCTTCAAAAGTAAGTAAATACACCCGAAACATATAAAATGCAGTTAATCCTGCTGTGAAAAAGGCTAGTATCGCGAAAATTGGTGAGTACAACCAACTATCATTAAGAATTTCGTCTTTTGACCAAAAACAAGCGAGAGGTGGAATACCACAAAGCGAAAGTGTACCCAATAAAAAAGCAAATTTTGTAATTGGGATATATTTTGTTAAACCGCCCATCAGAGCCATGTTCTGACTTTTATCAGGAGAATATCCAACAATGGGTTCCATTGAATGAATAATGGATCCGGATCCTAAAAATAATAATGCTTTTGAATAGGCATGAGTGATCAAATGAAATAAAGCAGCTCGATAAGACCCCATACCTAAAGCTAGCATGATATACCCTAATTGAGACATTGTAGAATAGGCTAAACTTCTCTTAATATCTCTTTGAGCAAGGGCCAGGGTAGCTCCTAATAGGACTGTTATTATACCTACCAACGAAATTAGATTCAGTGTGTAAGGTATGCTTGTGAAAAGAGGAAAAAGCCGAGCGACAAGAAAAATCCCCGCTGCTACCATAGTAGCGGCATGTATAAGAGCCGAAATGGGAGTGGGTCCCTCCATAGCATCGGGTAACCATACATGAAGGGGAAATTGTGCAGATTTAGCAATTGCACCAACGAATAATAGGGAAGCACAGAGAGTAAGAAATAAAGAATTGACCCCATTATTATCAATCAAGTTATTGACTATTTCGAATAAATCCCGAAATTCTAAACTGCCCGTTATCCAATAAAGACCTAAGATTCCTAATAATAAACCAAAATCGCCTACACGATTAGTTAAAAATGCTTTTTGACACGCATTTGCCGCAATAGGTCGTGTGAACCAAAATCCTATTAATAGATACGAACACATTCCAACCAATTCCCAAAAAATATAAATTTGTATTAAATTGGAACTAGTAACTAATCCCAACATGGAAGCATTGGAAAAACTCATATAAGCAAAAAATCTCAAATATCCTTGATCATGAGACATATAATTGTCACTATAAATAAGAACCATTACTCCAACAGTAGTGATTAATATTGACATAATAGAAGTAAGCGGATCGATCAAGTGACCGAACTCTAAGGAAAAATCATTATCGATGGTCCAAGACCATCCATATTGATAGATGGGACTACCCTTTATTTGCCGAATAGCCAGATCGGCTGAAAAAATCATAACGATACTTAGTAAGAAAACACTAGGAAAAGCCCACACACGCCGAAGATTTTTTGTTGCCGTCGGAACAAGGAGAAGCCCCAATCCTATGGCTATCGGAACTGGAAGTGGAACGAAAGGTATGATCCATGCATATTTATATGTATATTCCATAAAAAAAATCCAACCTTTTTTTTATTCTTTATTTTCCCGTATAAACTGTTTCCAATTCACCAGCCTTTCCCTCTCTCAAAGGGAGCAAGAAACTAAATAAAAAAAAAAAAGATATGAAAAAGGATATGAAAAAGGATATGAAAGAACTCAAATATAACTTTCAATTCTTAATCATTTTGATTCTTTCCCAAAGATTGGAAATATTCAACTCAAGAAGTTAGAATTGGCCAAAAGATAGGATAAAATCACTGTGGAAAATACTTAGTTATTGTTATTAACTTTAACTATGAGATTTTTAACATTCCATATTAAGATAATTAATGTCCGTAAAGTTAAGGAATAAGGAAAAAGAATTATACCAAAAAAGGACTTGATTCTAATCCAGATTAGAATCCTCGAATTCGCCAATAACTTGACCCAATACAATAAAAAAAGAAAAGTCAAAAAGGATCTCGTTCTTTGAGTTAGTTTCTTCAGAATCCGTAACTAGTTCATTGTTGAAGGGATTGAGTGGGTTCCATTCCAATAAAACAACTTATGTTTATGGAAAACCGACCCTATTCTATTATGCTTATTTTATGAGAAACCCTAAAATACTTGTCACTTCGTTACCTGTCACTTTGCATAGAACTGAATGAGGAAATTCCAAAAAGAGTCTTTTTCTGAAATCATGTATCATTTATATCGTTTAAGAGATTAAATACTCTACTTTTTGTTTGATAATTTTACAGTAGAGTTTTCTGAAATAAATTAGGTAAGGATTAAGGATTCTGAAAATTATCAATTTTTGTCTTTTCATTGAATTGATTTTTTTCATTGTTATTATCAATTATATTAGAAATATACAATTCAAAAAAAAAAAATGAAGTTAACACGACGAAAATAGGCGGATATATGAATTGAATCCCCTCCCCCCTTTTTTGATTATTTTTCAACAGCAAACAATTCGATTTCTATAGCAATGGATCTTATGGATATGGATCCGAATGATCCATAAGAGTACCGTCCTAATTTTTCTTTTTTCGTATGTAACAAAAATGTAAAACAAAAAATTACTTTTGAAAAAAGAATCACATATTCAATTTTTCCCTAGGAAAACTCTCTGCAATTCACAATATTCATATTGTATGTTATCGTATTCATATTAGATGTTATCAAATAAATATCATCTAGTAAAATAAAAAAAAAAATATGGGTAACCATAAAATGGATAAGGAATAAAAAGAAAGAACGATCCATTTTGAACAACCAGCACATGTCTTTCACATTTAACTATACCAATGAGTAACCTCTTTATTTGTGAATGGCAGTTCCGAAGAAACGTACTTCGCTATTAAAAAAGCGTATTCATAAAAACATTTGGAAAATCAAAGCGTTTTGGGCAGCGCTAAACGCTTTCTCTTTAGCAAAATCTCTGTCTACCGGGAATTCAAAAAGTTTTTTTGTGCGACAAAAAAATAATCAAGTATTGAAATAATAGAAATTGATATGAATCAAAAAATTGGTGAATTGCATTTATCAGATGAATTATTCTCATTAACTAATATTTTCTATTTTTATTTTGTATATCGAACTGATCAATAAAAGATATAATCGCACATTATGGTATGTAGAAGAATTCTTCTGTCTACTGGATTGGAAATTCAAGTACTCAAACAAAAAAAAGAATAAAGCAAACGATACAAAGTTTCATCTTGTTTTTTTATAGGTTCTTTTTTTTTTGTGGTGCAGGGATTTTCCCCATTGATTCATTTCTTTTTTTTTTACAAACTATAATAAAAGTTTTTTTTAGAGGGTTTCTTGGATTATGTATTTTATTGGATTCTATATTTCGAATATGGAGCCTATGAACTACGGGCTCGATCAAGATATCTATATAGATATCTTGATCGCTTTACTGTCGCAAATTTTTTTCATTGCATTGAAAATGTGCATTTTGTCAATGAATTTTTTTCTCATCTCGAATCCATGAAATTGAAATAAGAAAAAAACATTCGCTATGCTCGGATCGAGGTCAAAACTAGCTAATTCAAACTGCTCTGTTGAGAACTTAAAATCGCACAAACCCCGTTGTGAAAACGAATACCATCCTACAATAAAATTAGGAAGATTATTGAACGTTCAAATAGGAATTTGAGTGATTCCCTATTCATCTACTTTTATTTTAATGTATCCTAAAGGATATTGAATTGACTCCTTGAATCTCGACCATTAAATATGGATGAGCTATTATGATTTTTAACAAGCCGCTATGGTGAAATTGGTAGACACGCTGCTCTTAGGAAGCAGTGCTAGAGCATCTCGGTTCGAGTCCGAGTGGCGGCATCTTATAAAAAAAATACATTTCATTCTATAATGAATTCAAGAATTTATTTCATCCCATCCCTGGGGGCTCCCTCTTTTAGGATTTTTTTATGATATTTTCGACTTTAGAACATATATTAACTCACATTTCTTTTTCGATCGTTTCAATTGTAATTACAATTTTTTTTATGACTTTATTAGTCCGCGAAATCATAGGATTATATAATTCGTCAGAAAAGGCTATGATAGTGACTTTGTTTTGTATAACCGTAATATTAGTTACTCGTTGGGTTGATTCGGGACATTTTCCCTTAAGTAATTTATATGAATCATTAACGTTTCTTTCATGGAGTTTTTCTATTATCCATAGGGTTCCTTATTTTAGGAACCAGAAAAATAAAAATCATTTTAGTGCAATATCTGCACCAAGTGCTATTTTGACTCAAGGCTTTGTTACTTCAGGTCTTTTAACTGAAATGCATCAATCCGCAATATTAGTACCCGCTCTCCAATCCCAGTGGTTAATGATGCATGTGAGTATGATGGTATTAAGCTATGCAGCTCTTTTATGTGGATCATTATTATCCGTAGCTCTTCTAGTAATTACATTTCGAAAAAATGTGGAAATCTTCTGTAAAAGTGATAGTTTATCATTCTTAATTAGGCCAATTTTATTTGATAAGATCCAATATGTGAATGAAAAAAACAATGTTTTACGAAATACTTGTTTTCTTTCGGTTCGAAATTATCATAGGTATCAATTGATTCAGCAATTGGATTGTTGGAGTTGTCGTGTCATTAGTCTAGGATTTCTCTTTTTAACCATAGGTATTCTTTCAGGAGCGGTATGGGCTAATGAGGCCTGGGGATCATATTGGAATTGGGATCCAAAGGAGACTTGGGCATTTATTACTTGGACCATATTCGCAATTTATTTACACACTAGAACAAATAATAATTGGGGCAACAAAAATTCTGCAATTTTGGCTTCTATGGGATTTCTTATAATTTGGATATGTTATTTTGGGGTCAACCTATTAGGAATAGGACTACATAGTTACGGTTCATTCATATTAATTTAAGATTTCTTTAAAGAAAGGACGACTGATACAATACATGGGGATAGTTTATATAATAAGGATAATAAGGAGAGTTTTTTTGAGAATCATTTGAATCACTACTTGGACTTGATTCAAATGATTCTCAAAAAAAAGCCATGATTTTGATTCTAGAATTCACTTAATTCTTTTTTTTTTTATTTAAGAGAAGGATAAACTAATAAGACTTTTTTCCTCATTGCCCCTATCCAACGAACGATTTTGTAAATCTTTCAATTACAGGATTTTTTTGTGTCTTACGAAAACTATCTATAAAAGTAATTAGATAGAATAGCTTCTACCTTGTCAACTGATAGGGAGAAAACAAAATCCGGATAAATCCCAATACCTATTACGGGCAAAAAGATACAAATCGAAATAAATAGTTCTCGGGGTCCAGAATCCAAAAAATGCAAGTTTTGGGCATAAAATTGCTTGTATCCATAGAACATCTGGCGTAACATAGCTAATGAATAAATAGGAGTTAATATCATTCCAATTGCCATTACAAAAGTAATTAGGATTTTTGGAATTAAAAGATATTTTTGGCTGGTAATTATTCCAAAAAATACTACTAATTCTGCAACAAAACCGCTCATTCCCGGCAAGGCAAGAGAAGCCATCGAGAAGCTACTGAACATCGTAAAAATTTTTGGCATTGGAATAGCTATTCCTCCCATTTCGTCAAGATAAAGAAGACGTATTCTATCGTAAGTTGTTCCTGCCAGGAAAAAAAGCGCGGCACCAATAAATCCATGAGAGATTATTTGTAAAATGGCTCCATTGAGTCCCTTATCAGTTATGGAACTAATTCCTATTATTGTGAAACCCATATGAGATACTGAGGAATAGGCAATTCTCTTTTTTAAATTGCGTTGGCCAGGAGATGTTGAAGCTGCATAGATTATTTGCATTGTGCCCACTATCACCAACCAAGGAGAAAATAGAAAATGGGCATGAGGTAATAATTCCATATTAATCCGAACCAATCCATACGCCCCCATTTTTAATAAGATTCCGGCTAGAAGCATACATGTACTATAATGTGCTTCTCCGTGTGTATCTGGTAACCACGTATGTAAGGGTATAATTGGTGATTTGACAGCATAAGCAATAAGAAATCCAAAATAGAATATTATTTCCAACACCGCAGGATAGGATTGATTAGCTAATGTTTCAAAATTAAATGTTGGTTCATCGGAACCGTATAAACCCATACCCAGAACTCCCATTAAAAGAAAAATGGAGCCCCCCGCGGTGTACAAAATAAACTTTGTAGCCGAGTACAAACGTTTCTTCCCTCCCCACATAGATAGAAGTAGGTAAACCGGAATTAATTCAAACTCCCACATAATGAAGAAAAGTAAAAGATCTCGAGAAGAAAATGATCCTATTTGACCGCTGTACATTGCTAACATCAGGAAATGGAACAATCGCGAATCTCGAGTAGCTGGCCAAGCTGCTAAAGTAGCTAAAGTAGTGATGAATCCTGTTAGTAAAATGGGTCCCACGGAAAGTCCATCGATTCCTAGTCTCCAATGAAAATCAAAAAGATTTATCCATGGATAATCTTGTTCTAATTGGATTAATGGATCATCCAATTGGAAATGATAACAAAACACATGGGTCGTTAGAAGGAGTTCGAGGATACATATGCATATAGTATACCACCGAATTACCTTATTTCCCCGATGAGGGAAAAATAGAATTGAAGAACCTGCGAATATCGGCAAAGCAACAATTATTGTTAACCAAGGAAAATTTTTCGTGGTAAATACAAGATACACTTTGACCAGAAAAACCCGCGCGCAATTATCGAACCGATAATTGCGCGCGGGTTTTTGTCGGTAAAGAGAAATCAAATGGATTCAAGTGGAGTTTTCTGAAACGTATTAAATTAATAAGCTAGGCCCATGCTGCGAGTTGTCTCATGCCATAAATAAACCCGGACACTCAAGAAATCCGTTGGACAGGCGGATTCACACCTTTTACAACCTACACAGTCTTCTGTTCTTGGAGCAGAAGCAATTTGCTTAGCTTTACACCCATCCCAAGGTATCATTTCTAATACATCCGTGGGGCAGGCTCGTACACATTGAGTACACCCTATACATGTATCATATATCTTTACTGAATGTGACATTGGATCTATCAATTTTTTGAACGTCAGAGATTTTCAATCTAGTAAAGTAAAAGTAGTCAAGAAATCATATATTTTAAACACCAGACGAATCAATGATTTACCAGAATTGTTTTCGAATCAATCTATTTCTGGATTTGTCCATGAGAAGAAAAAGAGCCAAGATACTTTGATTTCTTGTGTTTTAGCAAACAGAGTCATATGTTTTTTCTGTCATACATAACAGTTCGAATTGGTGAATACTCCATTATTTCTATAGAAATAATATTCTATTTCTATAGAAAATATATATATATTTATGATTACCACTATTTATTCAACAAATTAGATTGATTGATACAAATTGATCTTCGGTTACGATGAATTGATGAAACAATAGCTAATCCAATAGCTGCTTCAGCGGCTGCAATAGCTATAACAAAAATGGAGAAAATGTCTCCCTTTAATTGGCGATTATCAAACAAATTTGAAAATGTTACGAAATTCATATTAACCGCGTTCAGTATAAGTTCAAGACACATAAGTGCTCTAACCATATTTCGACTTGTAATCAATCCATAGATACCGATCGAAAATAAATAGGCACTCAAAACAAGTACATGCTCGAGCAGCATTGACTGACTCCTGACCAATCTCGACCAATCTTGATTCCTTTCAATATGAACAACAATTCCCGCGATTCGATTGACTAGAATATATTGACTAGAATATAACAAATACGTAATAAAAGAAAGTATTGATAATAGATCGAACTAAATGCATTTCTATTTTCTACATGAACAGTTTGAAAATAGAATTGAAAGAAATTTTATAGTTAATAGAATAAGACAAAATTTTGTCTTATTTGATTTGGATTTATAAGTTTTTTTTATTACTGACGAGCCATAGCAATCGCACCTATCAAGGCAACTAAAAGAATTATAGAAATAAGTTCAAATGGAAGAAAAAAATCTGTTGATAAATGAATCCCGATTTGTTGACTGTTGTTTATTAAATCCTGCTCTATAATCTGGTTGGATTTTGTCGTCCAAATAATTCCGTACCATGACGTATCTAGGATAGTAGTAATTAGTGAAACAAAAATACTTGTACAAACTAATAAAGTGGCTCCATCTCCAACGGTCCAGAGATGGAAATCGTTGTAATATTCTGAACCATTCATAAACATCACAGCAAATATGATTAAGACATTGATGGCTCCCACATAAATAAGGAGCTGTGCGGCAGCTACAAAATGGGAGTTCGCTAGAATATAGAAGAAAGATATACAAACAAGAACCAATCCCAAGGAAAAGGCAGACAAAATAGGATTGGTAAATAATACCACTCCCAGACCCCCTATTATAAGACCCGATCCCAAAAATACTAAAAGAAAATCATGTATTGGTCCAGGTAAATCCATTATATGTAAAATCAGAGATAAAAAGTCGAAATGTTTCATGACCTTATTGACTAGACCAGGAAAAAAGAAATTACCCTATCTATTTCTATTTTTTTTTATACGTTATGCAATGCTCCTAATTGAATTTAACCCTAATGGAGTGGGCGGGGATTGTTCTAGATACACTTATAAATTGAATCTCATTTATCTATCCATTAGTTAGGAATTTTATTTCTATTACTATTATATTAGAATTATATTAAATTTTGATATATTTCTATTCTATAGAATAATAATATATAAATATAAGTATTATTCTATTTATATTCAAATAATTTTTTTATTATTTTATTAGATTTTCAATTAGACATTCCTAATAAAGTTATACATTATTAGACATTAAATACATTTCGTTTTAATTATTAATTTGAATTTTGATATATATTTTGAAACCATCAAGGGTATATGAATGAATTTTCAATCCAAAGCAAACAGTAACTTCCACAAAATCATAGTTAGGATTTTGAGTTATTTCCGCAGCACACTGAAATGACAAAAACTTCGCTCCTTTAGATCACAACTGAATCTTAAGAATTGGTAATTGTTTTTGAATCAAGGGATTGACTCGTGACTTTGTTTATTTGAGTAGAATTCATAATTGGGGAAATGGTGTAATCCTCAATTACTGACATTGGTAACCTGCCCAAAGCAATTTGATTATAAGCCAATTCATGACGATCATAAGTAGAAAGTTCATATTCTTCAGTCATTGATAAACAGTTAGTTGGACAATACTCGACGCAGTTACCACAAAATATACAGATTCCGAAATCAATACTGTAATTAAGCAATCGTTTCTTTCGAATATCAGTTTCCAGTTTCCAATCTACAACGGGTAGATCCATAGGGCACACACGAACACATACTTCACAAGCAATGCATTTATCAAATTCAAAGTGGATTCGACCTCGGAAACGCTCAGATGTGATCAACTTTTCATAAGGATATTGAATAGTTACGGGTAAACGATTTGTGTGGGATAAGGTAATCATGAAACTTTGACCGATGTACCTTGCAGCTCGTACTGTTTGTTGACCATAATTCATGAAACCAATTACCATAGGAACCATAGCATGACTATCCATAAATTATTTCATGTTTCTGTCTCTTGTTTGAACGAAGTTATGAATCTAGAATATCGTATGCCTTTACAGTGAAAGGAGTTGGGAAGAAGTTGTCAATAATAGATTACCTAAAGAGATAGGTAAAAGAAATTTCCACCCAAGATTTAATAGTTGGTCTATTCTCATCCTAGGTAAAGTCCATCTTGTTGTGATAGGAATGAACAGAAACAAATAAGCTTTGGCTAATGTAATAAATATACCAATTGTCGTTCCAAAGACTCCACCCACTTCATTTATTCCAATAAGCTCAGGAATGGATGTGTATGGAAGAGAGAGATTCCAACCGCCCAAGTAAAGAACCGTTACAAATAATGAAGAAACTAGTAGATTGAGATAGGAAGCAACGTAAAATAAACCAAATTTGATACCTGAATATTCGGTTTGATAACCCGCTACTAATTCTTCCTCTGCTTCTGGTAAATCAAAAGGCAATCTCTCACATTCCGCTAGGGAAGAAATTAGAAAAACCGCAAACCCTATAGGTTGACGCCACAGATTCCACCCCCCAAACCCGTATTTTGACTGCGCCTCCACTATATCAACCGTACTTGAACTGTTAGATAATTATAGTCGGTGATAACATTACTGTTTCTATCGCTACTGCAGAACCGTACATGAGACTTCAGTTTCATACGGCTCCTCGATGGCCACCAATAAATCTAAGGACTAATTCGATATTATTTCCCTATGTTTGTAGAGTATATAGAGTAAAGATATATCGCCAAATCCAAAATTAGACCAATGCAATTCTGTCTGCTATAATAACAACAAAAAGTGCTTCCGAATTGATCTCATCCTTCAAAATTTTTATTTTTCTTTGTTCAGTAATAACTGAATCTTTTAATTCAATAAAACACTCGTTGTATCAATAAATTTCGATTCATATCTTTTTCTTAATCAAAAGAATTCGACATTCTACTTAATTATATTAGTATTAGTTTACGAATCAGCATAGAATTCTTATTCTATTAATATGCATAGAAAAATTAATAAAAAAATTCTATTCTAAATATCGAAATATTTTATTTCAATTTAATTATTGATTTTATTGATAGAAATAAAAAAAAAATGAATCTAATAACTAAAGTTCATAAATAGAATATTAAGTATAAGTAAAGGATTACTTCGTTCCTGATAGTCATTTCTTTAATCAGTGGATAGGAGCATACATACTCTGGATCGGGATCGTGGGGAAGTACTACTTAAGCATTTCTACCAATTTGAAGCCCCGTTTGAATTCCTTTTATTTTTTACACAGAATACTCCTTTTTACACAGAATACTCCTTTGGATAACTTACTTTAATATACATTACTAATCCTTTGTGTACCTTGGTGTTCCTAAGCGTCCACTCATTTTTGCTCGATCCCCAGTATGGTAATCCAGACAATAGTGGAAACTCCATATGGTTGATCTTTTATACCCGCTTAAAACTATGATGACTAATCAACCAATTTTGGGGTAAACAGTTTCCACTGTTTTTACTTCCGCTTAACTCTTGTACCTAGGGACTGAGACTCAATCCTTTTACTGCCAATTTGTAAGCTGTTTTGTCTCACTCATATAACTATCTGGTTTAGTTCATCGGAACGATGATGAATAAAAAATAAAGATGTTTATTCACTACTTTCAACTTTCAACTTAAAGAAAATCAAAAGATAGGTAAAAAAAAAGTGTATGTCCCAACGAATCGCACGTAGAGATATTGATAACACACATAGAGTTAATGGTATTTCATAACTAATCGATTGAGCAGCAGCTCGGAGACCACCTAAAAAGGAATATTTATTATTCGATCCATACCCTGACATAAGAAGTCCAATAGGAGCAATACTCGAAATGGCAATCCATAAAAAAACACCTATACTGAGATCGTCTAAAACAACGCGATAGCCAAAAGGAATTACTGAATAACTTATGAAAATGGATATGACTGCTATTGATGGTCCGATACTGAATAAACGAATATCCCCTCTAGATGGGAGAAGATCTTCTTTGAAAAGTAGTTTTGTCCCGTCTGCTAGAGCTTGAAGAATTCCCAAAGGGCCGGCGTATTCGGGTCCAATACGTTGTTGTACCCCTGCGGATATTTGCCTTTCTAACCACACAATTACTAGTACCCCTATTATGATTCCCGGTGCGGGAGTAAAAATAGGGACAAGCAACCATATGAGCCCATAAACCTCTTTTAAGGATTCCGATCTGAAAAAAGAATTGATAGCTTGTACTTCTGTCATATCTATTATCATTTCACCGATCAACTTCTCCCATAATGATATCTATACTACCTAGTATCGTCATAATATCAGCCAATTTCATTCTTTTAACTAACTGAGGAAGAATTTGCAAATTGATAAAACCCGGCGGGCGAATTTTCCATCTCCAGGGAAAAACGCTCTGATCTCCTATAAGAAAAATTCCCAATTCCCCTTTTGGAGCTTCCACTCTCACATAAAGTTCTTGTTTCGACAATTCCAAAGTAGGTGAAGGTTTTTTACTAATGAATCGATATTCAAAATCATTCCATTCGGAATCCCTTGCTCTATCCAAACGGCGGACTTCTAAATTTTCATAAGGCCCCCCCGGAATTCCTTCCAGGGCTTGTTGAATTATTTTTATGGATTCTGCCATTTCACTGATTCGGACTAAATAACGAGCTAATGAATCTCCCTCTTTTTGCCATTGTACTTCCCAATCAAATTCGTCGTAACACTCATAATTATCAACTTTACGAAGATCCCATTGAATCCCGGAAGCTCGTAACATTGGTCCTGACAAACCCCAATTTATTGCTTCCTCCCCTCCAATAACGCCTACCCCTTCAACTCGTTCGAAAAAAATAGGATTGCGCGTAATAAGCTTTTGATATTCAGTAACCCCCGTTAAAAAATAATCACAGAAATCGAAACATTTATCTATCCAGCCATAGGGTAGATCGGCAGCGACTCCTCCGATACGGAAATAATTATGCATCATTCGCATACCCGTAGCAGCTTCGAATAGATCATATATTAATTCTCTCTCTCTGAAAATATAGAAAAAGGGAGTCTGCGCACCAATATCCGCCATAAAGGGGCCCAGCCATAACAAATGAGAAGCTATACGACTCAGTTCCAGCATAATTACTCTAATATAGCTAGCTCTTTTCGGTACTTGAATATTTCCCAACTGTTCTGGTCCATTTACCGTTATTGCTTCTGTAAACATAGTAGCTAAATAATCCCAACGTGTTACATAAGGCAGATATTGTATAATTGTTCGATTTTCCGCAATTTTTTCCATTCCTCGGTGTAAATAACCTAATATGGGTTCGCAGTCAATAACATCTTCACCGTCTAGAGTAACGATGAGTCGAAGAACACCATGCATCGATGGGTGATGTGGACCCATATTGACTCTCATGAGGTCTTTTCTTGTAGCAGGTACAGGCATATTTTTTCCCCGATTCATTATTCCATGAATTGCTGAAAACGACATGAAGTTCATCCACATTTAGTTCAAATCGAATAAATCAAATAATTCAAAAAATTCAATATTCCAATTAGTTTAACGAGTTTTGGGGTTCCGAATATCCAACTGACCCATTAATTCTTTATAACGTACTTTATTTCTCTTTGACAAATAAGCCAATAGCCGTTGACGTTTTCCCAGAATTTTCCGTAGACCTCTCTGAGATGAATAGTCTTTTCTGTGCAATTCCAAATGTGAAGCAAGTCTCCGTATTTGATTAGTGAAACTGAATACTTGAAATTCAACAGAACCCTTATTTTCTTCTTTTTCTTCTTGCGAAATAACTGAGATGAATGAATTTTTTACCATAATAACGAGTGCTTCTCTCCTTTTTCCTTTTTTTTTCAAAGATATGGGATTTTAGGGATCAGTAATAATAATAAGAGAATGCCGTCCTTTTTTCTTTGGTATACTCAAAAATATAGATTTCTTCATATACTTAGACTTACTGCTTTTGCTTTATACTTATTGTTATTGCTTGCTTTTTTTTTTTTCAAATTGAATTAATCCATAATAAATCTCATTTGCAATTGGTTTTTGATATGGATACAAAAGGATAGTACATTTCTGCACCTACTACAAAAGAAAAAAAATTTTACTTAAAGAGGATTCGGTCCAGTCATTCCTAGATCTATTAATTGATAAGATAGGCCGTTGAATCCGTATCGTGTATCAGAATGTAATATAACAAATCCAATCAAATAAGGGCATGTGTACGTCTGTTTCCCCTTAGATACCATATCGGATCGGACGCGTGATCGATGCGAAATATACCATCAACGAAATTTCAATCGTGGATACATATGTATCCTTGACAGACTGAAACGACTACCGTTATTGGTATCAAACCAATAGCGATTCATACTAGCTAAATCTTCTAATCGATAATTTGGCCAAACAAAGAATTTGAACTTACAGGATATATTATCTATATCAAAATGCTTGCTTTCATCCAAAAAAGGAACACGATTACCTTCATTGTTCCCAGTGGGAAATACTAGATTCTTAACCACAACATTCACTTTCTCCGAATTGAAACAAATTCGAATTCTGAATTCTCTACGACGTCTAGGGGATAAAATATTTTCAGGAACAAGCAAATCATAATGATTTTCGTCTCGATTTCCAATCACCCTTTTATGTCGTGAAATGGACTCATCAAGACCATTCTTATAAACATTTCTTTTTTCTCGGCATTTTCTATTAGTTTGAGTTTGGTGCTTACTCTTATGCACTAATGAAATAGCGATCGCTTGATACATAATAAATTGTCCATTCCATTTTCTAGAAAGACGAACTGGTTCAATAATCAAAATTCCTTTTATTATCAGGTTTTTCAGAGTTAGATCTTTCTGAATCAGCATTACGTCCAGGCTCATTTCTTCCCTTTGAATAGAGTATATAGCAATTTCCTTTGGATTTATCAATCTAAGCAGGAGACAATATACTTTAATATTATTTATTATTCTTGGATTCAAAGGATCATCCCACCTCAATTGAAAAAGAAAATATCTTTTCAGAAATAAATCTAGTTCTGCTGCCGTGTTTCTCTTAGATTGTTTTTTATTTCTAGTGTCTGATCCCTCATAATTTTCTTTAACATCTTTTTGTTGGTTTGATATATCTGATGCAAGATTCCCTTGATTTTGTGCGTCTGATCCCCGATCCACTTGGTCTTGGACTGATTGTTGTTTTTCTTTTTGATTTTTATCCTCTACCTCTAATTCAAGAGATTTTTTTTGATTCGATGAGATACGAAGATCTTTTTTTTTTGTTCTGTTGATATTTTTTTTTTCACTAACGTTTTCGTTTCCATTAAAATTCAAAAGAAGTAAATTGATTGGTACGATCCACGGTTGAATTTTATATGTATTATAAAGTAACACAAATTCTGGGAAAAACCAAAGTTGGAGACTTGATATGTGACAATTGAATTTTTTTTCATTCATTCCCATCCAGTCAAAAGGGTTTTGTCTTTGATTGGATGAATTTATTTGTTTATGACTCGCGAGATAAATAAGATCTTTCTTATCCATCTTGTCAATTATTTGATAATAATCAGTCCCACTCTGAGTATTTTGATTAATCGTGGTTCCAATATCTCTATTGTTCCAACCCTCAATATCGCTTTTTTTTCTAAGACAAAAATGAAGAAGTCTCCAATCAACAAATTTTCTATCTGTATTTTTATCCGTCTCAATAATTGAATCTTCTCTTAGATAATCACTAAGAACTATATCCCCTGGCACATAACAAAATTCAGGATTATATGTGTTGTAATTCTGGGGAATCCCTCGGACTTCGTTTCCTTGTAATGGTGATCCATAAAGATATGAGTCCTTATTATCGGCATAATTCATATATTTATGTGATAAAAGATCATATCTGTAGTTTCTTTTGAATTTTGCTTTTTGACTCGGTAATGAATCTACTACATAATCATTTTTTTTCTGGTAATTCTGGTAATTAATTAATCGGTCTTTTTCGTATGAATCAAAACGGACTGAGTCTTTATTTTGAACCAGACAACTTTGATTGACCCTATTTCGCCATTTTTGTGGTACTAATCTAAACCATCTAGTCTGAGATAAATCATGTTGATAGTGATAATGACCTCTTAACCAGCCTTTCCAATCATTCATTCCAAACTTTTGAAGTTTTTTATGCCTTAATCCGAAATGAAATATTTTTTGTGTTTTCAAACAATCCCTTATTATAGACTTAAGAAAAAGGGATGTTCCTTGATATTGAAGTACGGATTTCAAGTGATACTTGTTAATAACTTGGGTTTGTGATAATTTGTAAAATACATATGCCTGTGACAAAGAGGATAGATCACAAAGAGTCTGTGAATTCTTCTTACTTATATTAGAAAGCGGCTTTTTGATAGTCGAAATATAATGAATTGTATTTAGATTTGTTTCCTCAATTCCTTCTTGAGTTGTTTTATCATTGTAATTGGATTTCTCAATAATTTTTTTTGATTCAAGGAAAGGTTGTACATTGATTCTTGTAATATTTATTATAAATAAAAGGGTATCCGTGTAGGTTTTTTCAATAACAATAAGAAATTGCATAAAATAGTGCCATTTACGTATGGCTCGGGTGCTTTTTCCTTTTAATATCTGCCAAATATTTTTTGGTAATTCGACTTTTCTATTATCACAATTTGTCTTGTTAGGACTAATCTTTATGTCTAAAGTTAGAAATATTTTTTTCCTGTCTTTTGTGATTTTTTCGATTTGATTTCTGATCGTAATTGTCCTATCAGACAGATCGGTTGTTTTTTTATCGGTCAGTAAAGAATTTGTCCAATCCGCGGATCTAATTTGAATGTAAGATTCATGAGTACTCGGATTCCTTATTATTATCCCATTATTTTCATTTTGGCTCGATTCATATACTTCTCTCAGTCCAAATAATAGAATTGGATTTCTTTTTGCAAGGTCTTTCATTATTCTTTTGAGAAATTGAATCGTTTGGATAACCCATCTTGTTTTTTCTTTTGAGACCTTTAAAACCCATTTTACTCTTTCTTTTAAAATTTTTAGAGCTATAAAACATTTCTTTTTCACCTTTCTAAGTTTTGTTTCAAATTCTTTAAAAATGGGTTCAAAAAAGGAAGGCTGTTTTCGGGGAGAACCAAAAGGCTGATCAGTTTCCATTCCCCAAACTGTTAAAAAAAAAAAATTCGCTTTTTTTCCTTTCTTTTTTATTGTTTCTCTATGCTGGGATCGTAACTTAGATTTGTGCCAAGGTTTCAGGCGGAAAGGAAATAGGATCTTTATCTGAATACCGTCGATTAACCAATTTTTCGGAAATTCTTTTTCTGATAATTGAACACCATTATAAGTGCATTTAACATGCATTTCCCTATTCCACGCTTTTAAATCTTCGTACCACTCGGGGAATTGAAATAATAACATACGGCAAAGATTTTTGGCTATTATCAATGAAGGCAATACTATATATTTTCTAAGAATTGATTGGGTTACTAACATGGATCCTCTTATTGCTTGAGCAAATAGAAGAGTATCCCAAGTCTCCGCTATTGCTATCCGCTCATTCTCCTCTCTTTTCTCTGTCGTTTTTTTATCCTGTTCTCTTGCCTCTTCCTCCTCAAAATCCGAAGTTTTGAATTCTACACCTTTCCCTGTCAAATTCCTAAAAAAGGAATTCACCATTCCTGAGATATCAAAAGCAAAAAAAAAGGGTTTTTTGTCTATTCTGTCCAAAAAAAGGGGTGAATGTACATTTGATTGAAACAGTTCCCAAGTAACTGTTTTACGTCTTTGAGTGCGCATGGATCCTTTGATTAAATCGCGGCGAAAATCGGATTGTTGTGAATAACGTATCAAAGCCACTTCTGCTGCTGGATTACGATTACTAGTATTTTGGGGAACAGTATTAGTATTGGCATTCTGCTCGTTATCAGTAAAAATTACTACACGTTTGGCTTTTCGTGAACGAATACCGCGATCCTCTGTTGACTCTTCTTCATTTTCCCTCTCTTGTTCTTTCAAATCGTCCGTCAATTTGTATGCCCATCGAGGAACCTTTTTACTGATTTCTTTTAGTCCAATAGATTTTTTTCTAGTTGTTTGATCGTTGAAATCTGTTGTAACTGCAGTAAAGAAATATTCCGCTTTATTCTCTGAATCCGAAAATTTTCCTTGTTCTGACAATAAAAATAAAGAAGGGTCCTTCAATTTGGGTGGCGATTCTCCGGTAATTTCTTTTATTGAGGTCAAAGGGTTGTCAATGTTTGTCAATTCAAATTCTGGGTAATCCGCAGTAAAGATATAATGAAACTTATTTCTCCCAATTGTTTCTATAGAATCTTCTATCGAGATGATAAAATCATCATTTATGCTTGAGCGTGAATATAATTCTTTAATTGTTCCACGATAGGATCCGTTCAAAAAGGGATCATCTATTTTAGGTAAGCATTTTTGTTCAGTCTCATCATCGCACAATCTAGTTCTTTTTTCGAGTACATCCAGAGCAAGAAACCCTCTGTCTAGAGCTTCGATTCGATTGAAAAATTCGTTGCTCAGGTTGTTTTTTTTTTTTTCATTAGTATAAACCCAACGATTCGAAAGCTCTTCCAAGACGAGTTTTTCTGGCGCGTACAAAAACATCTTTCTTTGTATCATTTCCAAAAAAGTTGACAAGCTTGGAGGATATGTAAAAGATATTCTTTGTTTTCCATCACTTTGGCATGTATAAAAAAAATATTGTGACATTTCATTTCTTACAGCATTCTCAAATCGAGCATTTTTTATATATCGCAATGGGCGATTCCATCGTTTATAGTCGAAAAGAAGATTCACAAGAGGTTTTTCAAACCAGAACAGGTCTTTTTTTTTTTTATCTTTAAGTATTTCGAACTTCGGATTTTTTTGATACGAATTACGATAAGAAGTTTTGGAAACTGGGCTATTTTTATAGGATGTTTCCTGAAAGTGAAGGGGGATTTCATCCATTTTATTTTCGTTTCCATTCACTTGTATCTCTTCTGTTTCATCTATTTTATTCACCTTTTCTCCCGAATCAAAGGAAATAGAAGGGTCTTCTTGAGTGGATCCTTCTTGTTCCTGTTTAGTACCCTTTGTTTCGGAAGTTTTTTCTATATCTACATTTGCTTCTTTTTTTTTCAGTTTTTTAGTGAAAATGGGCGACGGCATTCTTCCTAAATAGTAGACACAGGTGATAAATAAGAGAATACGAAAAATTCGAGCTAGATTATTTTTCAATTCTGACACAAAGTATTTATTCGATGAAATAGAAGGATTCTGTCTTATCCAGAAGAAAGCCAACTCAACCCATTTCATTAAAAAAGTGTGACCAATTAACCAACCAACAAAACTACTTGTTACAAATAACATCTTATTGTTGCATTGAAACATAGAAATGTTGACTAATCTGGCTAATGTTGAGCTTGGCAAAATGAAATGGTTGAATAATTGAAAAATCAGATTATTTAGGAATACACAATGAATGCTGAGATTTCGCATTGAATTTCCGGATCCATAATCAAAAAAGAAATTGTGGTTGTTCCAAAAGAAATGCAACAAAAGATATAGTAGAGCTAGGACAGTTATTGTATGAGGTCTACTCAATGCTAGATACAGAGGCGCATAATATATTGATATGAACATAAGAAGTTGTCCCGTAATAAAACCAGTCGTTGCTGATACCTCCCTTTCGGTTCCTTCTTCCATAAGTCGAGCTCGAAGAAGGAAGAGATAAGAGGGTCCTATGGAGAAAGTAGTCGTAAACCCATAGTAGAACCCAACCACAACGACGGAATTAATTATCTTCATGCATAATGGATTCCCTAGTAGAAAAGATTTCAAAATCATCACAAACCTCCCTTTTATCTTTTCTATTGCAATTTCTCGATTATTATATGATGATTTCTTAACTTTCCATATAGATATATATAAATAGAAGCAGATAGGCTAGAAACGACATCTCTTATGTCAATGACACCAATATGTCAATGACACCAAAGGAAAGGGATATTAAATGAATGGAATTGGGATATGGATGGAATATAATG